ATCGTAGAATATTCATGTGGTACCTTTTCAGATTTTGCACGTGTAATACATGTTCCTTCTATTTCTCCAAGTAAAGCCCTTCGCATCGCGATACCTATCGTATCTGCTTGGCCTTTCATAAGCGGGGCCAAAATGAAACGGCCATAATAAAGACGCTTACTGTCTGTTCTTGATTCAACACACTTCCACTGTAGTGTCCGAGTGGATACTGCTACTTCCTCTCGAACCATAATAATATTATTCTTTTTTCAGATCATTGAATCATTTATTTCTCTTGAAATCCGTTCAATTCTTATTTCTACACACGTCTTTTTTTAGGAGGTCTACATCCATTATGTGGCATAGGGGTTACGTCACGTACGAAACTTAATAGTATACCACTTCTACGAATAGCTCGTAATGCTGCATCTCTTCCGAGACCAGGACCCTTTATCATGACTTCTGCTCGTTGCATACCCTGATCCACTACTGTACGAATAGCATTTCCTGCTGCGGTTTGAGCAGCAAATGGTGTCCCTCTTCTTGTGCCTCTGAATCCACAAGTACCAGCGGAGGACCAAGAAACCACCTGACCTAGTACATCTGTAACAGTCACAATGGTATTGTTGAAACTCGCTTGAACATGAATAACTCCTTTTGGTATTCTACGCCCACTCTTACGTGAACCAATACGCCCATTCCTACGTGAACCAATTCTTGGTATAGGTTTTGTCATATTTTATCATCTCATAAATATGAGTCAGAGATATACGGATATATCCATTTCATATCAAAACAGATCCTTTATTTGTCCATCGGGTCCTTTAGAAAATCCCTTTTTCTTTTTAGAAAGATTACCCTTGTCTCTGTTTATGTCTCGGATTGAAACAAATTACTATAATTCGTCCCCGCCTACGGATCAGTCGACATTTTTCACAAATTTTACGAACAGAGGCCCTTATTTTCATATTTGTTATTCCTTACCTTAATTCCGAATCTACTCCTTGGAAGAAAATAAGTCTCTTGAAATTTTGAACCTCGAATTGTATTCCCACGAAAGGAATGTTTAAAAAGCCACCTACACCTAATCGTTTGAATCTTTGTTGCGAAGTCTATAAATTATACGTCCCCTGGTTGAATCATAACGACTTACTTCGATTTTTACTCTATCTCCTGGTAGTATCCGTATAAAACTTCGTCGGATCCTCCCCGAAACATAACCTAGAATCAGATCTTCATTATCTAAACGAACCCGGAACATACCATTGGGAAGTGATTCAGTAATTAAACCTTCATGAATCAATTTTTGTTCTTTCATTCCAGGTAACCCCCTTGAAGTATCAACTAATGGAGGAGGAGTGATATTAAACAACCCGTCTTTCCTCTCCTTTTTCACAAATAGGAAGTTACGGATCAACTTCGGATACCAGAAGGATCACCATATATAACACAAAACTTCTCCTCCAATTCCTTCTAGTCGAGCTTCTCGATCTGTCATTATACCTCTAGAAGTAGAAAGAATTACAATCCCCATTCCACCTAAAATCCTAGGAATTCGTTGATAGTTGGAATAGATTCGTAGACCGGGTCGGCTGATACGCTTTAAAATATTTCTATATGTTCCTTTCCTATTTCTTCTATGTCGCAGGGTTGAAACCAAGAAATATTTGTTGTTTTCCCGATGTTTCCTAACGTTTTCAATAAAACCTTCTCGTAGAAGTATTTTAACAACGCTTTCGGTCATATTAGTAGATGCTATTCGAACCGTTCCCTTTTTATCCATGTCGGCATTTCTTATAGAAGTTAATATATCGGCAATAGTGTCCCTACCCATGACGAACTATAATTATTGGTGCCTCCTAATTTTGATATAATCAACATGTTCCGTTTTTTTTTTATGTGAATTTTGGATTCTTTATTTATGAATTATTAAAAGTATATGCGTGAAACACAATCTACTAATTGATCCATTTCAGATACCCTACTATATCATGGTCTCATCTACTAGTATTTATAATACCTCAGGAGCTAATGAGACTATTTTAGTGAAATTCAACTGTCTCAATTCTCGAGCGATCGCTCCAAAAACCCGAGTTCCTTTTGGATTTCCTTCTTGATCAATGACAACTGCTGCATTGTCATCATATCGTATTATCATACCGTTGTCACGTCTGAGTTCTTTACATGTACGTACAATTACAGCTCTGATCACTTCTGATCTTTCGAGAGGCATATTGGGCACTGCTTCTTTTATTACAGCAACAATAACGTCACCAATATGAGCATATTGGTGATTACTAGCTCCTATGATTCGAATACACATCAATTCTCGAGCCCCGCTGTTGTCCGCTACATTCAAATGGGTCTGAGGTTGAATCATATCATTTTTTTTTGAATCTGTTCTTTCAATGCAAAGGTCGAAGGAAAAAAGAAAGAAATATTGTCTGTCCAAAAATAAAGAAATCCGCGATTGTTTTTTTCATCATAAATACCCCTTTGGTTCCACATCCCTATCCTGAAATAATGAATTGCGTTCGTATAGGCATTTTGCACGCAGCTATTTTAATAGCTGCTCTGGCTACAGTTTCCGATACTCCGCCCATTTCATAAAGTATTCGACCCGGCTTAACAACAGATACCCAATATTCGGGAGATCCCTTCCCCGAACCCATACGGGTTTCCGTAGGTCTTACTGTAACGGGTTTGTCGGGAAATATACGGACCCATATTTTTCCACCACGGCGCGCATATCGTGTCATTGCTCGTCGCCCTGCTTCTATTTGTCTAGATGTGATCCAAGCGGGTTCAAGTGCCTGAAGAGCATATCTACCGAAACAAATATGATTGCCTCGATAAGATATTCCCTTCATTCTTCCTCTATGTTGTTTACGGAATCTGGTTCTTTTGGGGTTATAGTTGATGGTTGTTTCTCAACCTCATCTCTACTACAGAACCGGACATGAGAGTTTCTTCTCATCCAGCTCCTCGCAAATGAAACGATTCAATAATATTACAGATACACATGTATTTATTGAATAATACACTAAATCATGGGATTTATTGATATTGAATCTGTCACGTAGGAATCTGTATATCTTGTATATATAGCTAGACGTATATTTCTATATATAGAAGATAATGCCTTTGCTTTATTTTTATAACGAATCCTTGACCTTTACCGAATCGGCCAAAATTTTGCAATTCAATAAGGGTTTCGCGGGCGAATATTTACTCTTTCAATATTTGTTTCATTCGTAGGGTCAACCCATGGCCTCTCAGAATAAATCAATTGGTTCCTGGTTGGTTCCGCCATCCCACCCAATGAATCATTAGGATTCGTTTTCAATAGAATCTTCTGCAGTCACAGGTTCCGTCGTTCCCATAGCTTCTCCATTAATGGCTAGGCCTGAACTCTGCAATGGAGCTCCTCAATTCAAGTTCGTTCCCAAGTCAATCTCCTCAGTCTCTATTGACTCGAGGCTCTTTATTATTGGTATTTTTCCTATGAACCGTATTCATCTAATTATGGACGAATCAGTATTGATGCTTTATCACACTGCCTTTTATGAGATGATTCATAATAGACCATACATATTGGAATCATATACCATTGATATTCTCCTTCTCTCTTTCTCTCGCCCTTCCATTTACCCACATCCCTCTATTTTCGCTTCACAATCCATAATCAGATTGATTTTTCCTTTATGGAAAAAAGATTTCAGTTGCTACAACTATATGATTGACACATCATATAGTGACTGGTTCCTTGGATCTCGATAATACGAAGCAATGAGCTGGTTCTAAGTTCTATAGTTATTAGTTAGGGGCCAGTCCTTTTTTTTTGAATCCCAACTCTAAAGAAAAACCAACGAGTCACACACTAAGCATAGCAATTCTACCAAATGATCAATCCAATTTTTATTCAACCCTATAGAATTAGAATTGCTCATTTTTCATTGAAGGGAAAAAGAATAGTTTGTCGTTTTTTGTTCTATCACTGGATAGAATGGCAAGGAAAGGCCCATTATTGCTCGTCTACAAATATCCAAATTTTGATGCCTAATACCCCATAGATAGTTCGAACTGTATAGGAACAATGATCAATTTTAGCTCGAATGGTTTGTAGGGGAACCCTACCTTCTCTGATCCATTCGACACGTGCAATTTCTTTTCCGTCGATACGTCCTGCAATTTGCACTTGAATTCCTTTTGTATCCGCTTGTTCAGTTAATTCAATAGCTTTTTTCATTGCCTTTCGAAAGGAAACTCTATTCTTTAATTGTAGAGCTATATATTCTGCAAGAATATTAGGTTGTCCATAAGGTTTTGCAACTCTTGTGATAGCAATGTTAAGTCTCCGGTTCACAGAATTAAATCCTTTTTGTACATTGATCTGTAATTCTTCGATTCCTCGTGTTCGACCCTCTATTAACAAATTTGGAAATCCAATATAGATTATGACCTGGATCAGATCGATTTTTTTTTGAATCTCTATATGTGCAATTCCTTCGAAACCCGAGGATATTCTCCTATTTTTTTGTACATAATTCTTGATACAATCTCGTATTTTTTCATCTTCCTGGAGACCTATGGAATAATTTTTTGGTTGCGCGAACCAAAGGGATCTATGCTTTTGGTTTTCCCCACCAAGTCGGAAACCAAGGGGATTTATTTTTTTGCCCATATTTTTCTTCTCTCTCTTTCTCTTTTTTTTCTCTCTCTCTCTCTTTCTCCAAATATCTCTCTATTATAGGATCTTTCCATTGATCCTTTGTTTCTAAATATATATCCTGATCCGTTTTCTTTTTAGAGCTATCCCTCACTACAATAATTATATGACAGGTGGGTCTTTTTATCGGATAACTACGTCCTCGAGCCCGAGGTTTTAACCTTTTCACGATAGTACCCCCATTGACTTCGGCTTTACTAATGACTGAATCAGCTTCGTTGAAACTTTTATTGTGACTAGCATTTGCTGCTGCAGAATAAACCAATTTAAAAATGGGATAAGATGCTCGATA